TCAGGAAAGGACATAAGTGGAATAGCTTTCTTCAATCACAACCCTAGAAATCCAATTAACTAAGAGTCTGTCATGTACTCTATAGGGTCATGTAATCAAAACGGGGCTGAGAATCTCCCAATCAGAGAAAGAAAGAGGGTAAACACAGGGCCTATCAACAAAGGGTATGCACACTCGTATACTTTATTGGAGACGATGCGATCGGTGAGAGTTGTGTTCGACGTCCTTTTCTGTGTTCTTGCTTGTTGTACTTCTTTATCTTGGTGTCACATGATGAAGTACATGCTTTCCCTCTCTATGGTCAGTGAGATGAATAAAGATTCTCTGATTAGTCGATGCCGTATTCGGACTTGGAGACACACAAGAATGAATAGAATGTTCTATGGTGGTCGGTCAACGATTTATGGTCTATGGTCCTATCATCAATCAACGTCTTGATCACTCTTTCATGTCGTTCCGTCATTATAAAAGGTATTGTATGGATGTTACTGCTCGTGCTTCTATAGTATAGGAATAAGCTGATTCAGAGTCATAAGTCTGCGACCGTTCGAAGAGAGACCGTAACAAGGAGACGAACTGTAGTAAGGCCGGGGGGTGATAGGACAAAGAGGCTGTGGGCAATCAGATCGTAGCTTCGAGTGTTCAGGTCCCCTAATACCGGAAAGAGCGACCAAGAGGCTACCTATAGCTCATGAACCAAGTAATGGCTTGACTCTCGTTTCGGAAGAGAAAAGAGCACTGTTTAGCTTATCTCTTTTCGGAAGAGAAAAGAGTACTAATCTCAGGCGAGAACAAAGCAGCCATCCATAAAGTGGGAATGCAAGATCCCAATCGAGTTCCGGTCAAGGCTTTCCTTATCAAAGATCAAAGACCGGCCCATCTGTCTCAGAGATGTTATAGGTTGTCAAAGTCAAAAGCAAACAAAGAAGAGAGAAAGCCTCGTAGGAGCCCTTATTCAAGCTTCACTTCCCTGATTGTAGTATGGAGTATTCGTCTGTCTGCTGGGTGTAACGGGGTAATTCAACTCACTGTCTCTGTCATGGTTCACTGTCCAGTCAACTGTTTTGTTTAGGGGGTCGGTCTCGTGACTCTGCACCTCTTTCTTCGGTAATCAGTAAAGCATAGCTCTGATATCTGTCCGAAGGTACACGATAAGCGTAAAGTGAGATCACAGAGAACACAACCGAAGGAAAGTACGGGTTCATGAGGCGAGCTGCGTGAAAGGAAAGACTGGTCTTCTTTCTTCTCCCAGATTTTCCTGTTAACGTCAACGCGAACCGATGGATGCGGCTGAGACTATATGCTTTTTTTCTGTTCTGCGGTCTTCGTTTTATGCTGTGAAAATAATAGGTTGGTTATCAAATCAGGTGTCAAGGAAGAGCTAGTAACAGGAAGGAACCCCAAGGAAAGAAATCAATGGCTTAGCGCTTAGCTATACTCTACGGGATATCTCACGTGCTTGTTGGTCCGATAACTCTTAATTTTAAGTAAACTTAGGTCATTTCTGTTCAATCAAAGCGTTTAAGATAGTCTCTTTATTATGCAAAACGATCAAACACAGTAATCCGGTCTACTAAGGGAATCCTGGTTGTATCTCGAGAACAGTTATACCGCTTGTGAAAGCATTCGGACCAAACGGGCAATCGTCGGCCAGCTCCACAAAGGGTTTTGTTCCCGCCAGTTGCTGGTCATTACGATGAAGGAATCCATTCTCCTTGCATTTCAGGAGTCAGGGGTTTGTTCACTTTATATCTTATCCTAAACCAATCCATTCAATCTGTTTGTCTGCGAATCCAACTCTTATTTGATTGTGGAATGCCGTAGGCGCCTTCGACTATTGATTAACCGTAGGACCGTCAATCCTGTAATGTTTCAATTGATCGCGGACCGGGCATGAGCTACTCTTCGAGCCTTCCTAGTAACACAGATTCCAATGGTATCGCTTTTTCTCTTTCCTTATTGGTTATCTCCTGACCTGTCCGAGAGGAAGAAGACTCTCTTGATGGTTTCCCATTGATTCATTCCCTATCCATAGTCCTGATTATTAATTTAGTAAGTAGTTCGTTCACTCCCCGAGAATTGGAGATTGTGTGAATGTCTATAGGTACTACCTTCAATCTTACTTGAGAGCTGGGTAAGCAATATTATTCCAGTCGAAAATGAAGAGCTCCTCGTTCAGAGTCGGATTCAGAATACATCGAGCAGTCTACCATACCTATATTTAAATTTAACTAACCGGAGCTATCTGGATAAAAGAGAAAAAAAGAAGGATCGACTTACGCTTCCTTCCCTTAAGCTAGAGCGGCTCTCCTTCTCTCACATCGGATTCGTCGGACCGTACGGGAGAGAAGATGGGCAGTGGCAGGAAAGAGATGGGCCTTCTCTCTTCAAAAGGAATGCGGGAAAAGCGACTTAATTAAGCTAAGCGACTTCAATAGTAACTGGTGGGCCCCTTTCTTTCGCCCAGGGTTAAAAGTAGCTCTTTCACTCATCAAGCGAACCACTTCCATCGCATCGAGGGGGAAATGCTCATCACACCATTAGGGCCGGAGTGAGTTGAGTATCTGTTCGATAGGCCCAGCCCACTGAGTATCTTGGGACTCATTCTCACAACTAGTTATAAGGGAAATCACTGCTTGATGACTTCGTTTAGTTCATGTAACAGTAAAAAAGTGAGAAGAGCGGGCTCATATTCCTAACAGAAGGGTTCGAGGTTGCATTCTCTAGATATCAGACGAAGAGCAACGCAAGAGATGGAGTCACTAAAACGCTACCGGAGAATAAACAACACAACTCTACCATTAATTCAGAAGCTGATGACACGGATATATTCACGACTTCTGCTCCAAACTAAGAAGCAAGGAAAGAAAAGTAGCTCAAGGATAATCTCTTCACTCCGTTAATTAAGTCACTGACATTTCCTGTTCTGATCGTGATCGGATTAGCAGGCATATGGATCATTCCAATCATATAATCATCCATATGCCGAGAGAGTGACTTCAGTTCTTCACATTATGAAGATTGGATTACCTGTTAGCTACAACTACCATCTGCATGTTAGCTTCTTTATTCAGTCTTTTCTCTTTCAGAGAGTCTGATTCAGAATCATAAGGAAACCCAGAAAAGATGCTAATACAATACGGATAAAAGCCAGAGTCCTATGGCGCATTACTTATCCATACTCACAGGGGGAATGAAGCCTCTCTTACTTCTTGTTGATTAAGCAGCCCTTTCTTTTCTAGAATCAAGTTGAACTCAGAGCTGTTACCATTAATCGAATAATGTTCTCTTCCATTGTGAAGAGGTGAGCTACTAATTCACAATAATGAGAATGACGGCTCGATGAAATTGGAAAAGTTGCCTTCTCAATCCTAATAAATGACGGGCTCTGAGTGTGTTAAGAAAGCACTATCAGACTGAACTGAACTGAATACCCTCGTTTCTTAGTCTTCCATGTCCACTCCAATACCAACTCCTTATTTATCTGGGTAGGCCTTCGGCTTCACAGGGGCTACTTACTCTGACTTCCTGGGAAACCCTTTGGCTAGTAAGGATCCGAGCAACTTCGTCAACACCGTCTCAGTCTGTGTTAGAAATAAGGAAGCGGTTAAGAGTTTAGGAAACTAGGGCTTCGGGATTTATGCGGAGCAAGGGAAGCCTTTAGAGAAGTGGAGTGCCTGCTTTGGTATCGGGTCGCGACGGTGGTGAATCTTCTTTTACTCCGCATCCTTGTTGCTCGAAGAGCCCAGTGAGGTTCGAGACTCTCTTATACTCGGATCGATCTTAGTTTTCAGATAAGATAAGAGAGGGTTCTCTCGTGTAGAGCTCACAGGGATAATAGTGAGAGGTTCTCTCGTGTAGAGCTCTCTTAGTTTTCAGATAAGATCGAAAAGAAAAAGAGGACGAGGGCCGTTGTGATTTCGACTTCGAAATGAACACATGTCAGAATAAAGTACTCCCACTTTATGCTTCTGGGCGAACGACGGGGATTGAACCCGCGCGTGGTGGATTCACAATCCACTGCCTTGATCCACTTGGCTACATCCGCCCCTACCCCCACTGGTTGTTTAAGTCTATCAATCAGATCCTGAACCCACTATCAAAGCAAAGAGAAGCCTTTATCCTATACTGTTATGATTGTTGGTATTTGTTGTAAGCAGGTGGTGGAACCCTATATGTCTGCTTCAATCAAGTGATAGGCTTTTACCAACCTAGAGATACAAGGTGCTGGTCTCGATCTCGCTTGGTGCCCCTCTCCTATGTTCACTTGCTTGGTTGATTTCATACTAGAGTTGGATGGCCTCCCCGACCCTAATGAATCGAGTATGAATATTCAAGGTCAGAAGATCGGTTCGGGTTCCCGTTCGAGTCCATTTATCGGGTAAACTTTGGAGAAGAGGGCTTTAGCCTCTTCAGACGTGTCCTCTTTCCTATACACTGAATAAAGAAAACAACCTCTAACCTCAAGATAAGAGTGAGCAGAACCTCTTCGTGAGCGAGATCGGACTCACCTCTGATGACTGGACACCCAACTCCCTGTGTTGCCCTTATACACCGGTAGAGACAACACGCGCAATGCCAATGGTTCGTAACGCTACCTAAGAGTTCGGTGAGATGCAAGAGTGATGGACTTTATCCGTAAAGTAAATAAAGAACACCACCTCGGATGTTCCCTTTATTGAATTTTAATGAAAGCGATTAATTAAGAAGCATCTTGATGCTGCCCGAGACAAACAACTTGGCTTCATCGGTTGATCGAACATATCCTGTCTTCTCTCCTGTTTTCGATCTCCTGCTATAAGCTCAAATCTCATTCGATAAGGAGCCTGTTTCACGTGTTGAACACGGGCCTGTGACAAAGACATTACACCTCTGAGAAGAGAAGAGATAAAGGGAGGACGCCTCGCAAAGAAAGACTACTCACCTATACTCAGTCGAGATTATTAGGTTTCGTGCTCAAGACTCCAACATTAAAAGTAAGGATAACGTCGTATGAATTGAATATTAAGAGAACCACCCACCATGAGTTTAGTTCCTTGTTGTATTCTTCCAAGAGTCTAGCTAGCATTTAATTCAATAGCTAGGAAGAAGCACTGATACCAAACAACCCTACCGATGGAATGAGAACGAGAGATTGGAGTAGTTATCTAGGAAGGAAAAGAAAGAATGGATGAAGGAAGAAGACCACTGACCTACTATCTTATCTTGGTGGGAAAAGAGATTGGAAAGCCAGACCCATTATATTTGTTTCAATTTTTTTTAAAGTGCAATCGAATCCCCAGATGAGATGTTCCAAAGCTCAAACTCTTCGGACTGACCGATTATGGTTTTGAGAGTTTCCATAATATAAGAAAAAAGACTAGACTAGACTAGTGGAATAAAAAACTAAAAGCCCTCTATCAATCTCCAATCACTTGATGAAGAATCAAATGTGATCTAATTCCTTAGTAGCACAAGCACGAAAGCCCTTCTTTTCTACGCTACGCTTTCCTTATTCAATTTCATGTTCCCTAAAGAAAGGAATACTTTATTTCAAGAACTTCCCATATCCTACCGCTTACGAGCATCTCCTACGTACTACGTATTCTATTCGAGAGCAGAATCATTGGAACGAGAGTCGCTTGTTTGACCCGATGGGAAAGGCTTTGACTTTGAGAACGGATCCGGGGGGCCTCACGGTTGGGCTTAATTAAGAAGAGAATAGGTGGAAATGGGATCGCCCGAGAAACCATTGGATCTAGGCAATTTATTCATTGTTTCTCCCACTGTCTGGTCTGGACTTGAATCGTGAGTTTGCAGTTCCGGTTGAGCTTTAAAGCCTGCGAAGAGACTCTATCTTACAGGAGACTTCGAATGAATTATCTACGAGAGGCAGGTGCGCAGAGGAGAGGTGGCATTCCATCCTGCTCTCACCAGCTTTTGGGAGTACGGGTTAGGTTAGGGACCCTCTTCTTTGTAACCAGATAGTCTCGTCTCGCTCACTAGGATTCTCAGTCACAGGCCACGAATGGATAACAGGTCAGGTCGGATGCTTCGAGACCAAGCCCATTCTTTAGTTCTCTTTATACTAAGTAAGATAATTAATAGCATCTTTATTATCCTGTGACTAACTAACTAACTAAGCTTTATACTCTATAGGACTCTGACACGAGCTTCCTTTCTTACTCGAACTTAATACGTAAATAGAGAAATAGAGTTGGTTGGAAATAAGGTATTTCATCTGGCTAGATCCTTATCCTTTGATTTCAACAACTTTAAGAACCTCTTTCTTTAGTAGGTGTGTAATTCATGTCCAGTAATATGGAAGATGGCGTCGAAGAAGCTCGAATGCAAGTGAAGAATGCTTTATTCCAACAACCAAGCTAAGGTAGTCAAAATCACATCAAGATAGCACTAGCACTAAGCATCTGATTATACTTCCTACTAAGAGTATAGGTTATCCAAAACTTCATACGAGGAGAAAAGAAGAGGCTTGACACACAAGAGGAAAAGCTTTGCCTTTGACAAACCCTTACTTACTTACTCTGTGCTTCTTTATACTGTCCAATGGAAGCTATCCACACTAGACAAGGTAACAGAAAACAGGTGCTCGAACTAGCATTAGACTCGGGGTACGGATTCTTGTGTTGGGTAAGGAAAACCGGAAGAGTAGAGAAGAAAAAGGGGGAATAGAGCGACAAAGGCAGAAGACTGAGTTCACTTTAAAACCAGGATCAATCAAAGAAGAATTTCGTAGAATACCCGTGAATGAATAAAGTCTTTAGAAAGTTCAAACCACATACATTTTGATCAGTCTAATAGCTCGAGCCATACGGGGAAAGGGTCAATTGCTTGACATTCCACTTCCTTCATTCCCACGGGTTTGACACGCCAAAAGACGTAGAGTGACTTAGCTACTTGTCTTCCTGATTTGAAAGTAAAGTGCTTGATCTCTTTATTACTTTATTCAATAGAAAAAAGGACACAGAAGACAAAGGGAAATGTAAAGAAGAATCTCAAGCCTATGCGCTATGTCATCGCAGATAACCCATGTCGCCTCTTCACAAGCCAAGATGAATTAATTGCCCACGAGAAGATTTGGTATTGATAGTTTAAAAACCAAGAAATAGTCAATAAGAAACTCAGGACTCGGAAAGAAAGCCTTCATCAATCGGCACCTGTTGTGTCCATTGAGTACTCTACCTCTACCTCTACCTCGGAATATTCACTGGAAAAAGCCCTTATTCACTTTTATGGCTTGTGTTGTTATACTATTGTGTGTCCCCTTCTCAATCTAAGGTTCGCTCTGGTGGTCTCCGATTACTAAACGACATAAGGTCCCGAGGGAAGAAAGTAAGGGCTATAAGTGGGCTCGCTATTCTTCGAGCTGTTCGCCTTGACTTTCGATGGCTTTCCTTATTATCTTTCTATAGAACCTCTTCTCGCTGTCTACTAAGATAAACGACGCGAAGCCTTCCATTTAGTTTCTCCTTCCCCCATTCTCAAAAACCATACTCTTTCATTTCCGCTTAAGCTTCCCCGCTTTTTGGTCTTAATTGATTTAATAACCGAAAAGCATAATCTTTCCTCGGAACAGCTTCGACGACGATAGATAGGGGTCAGGTTGGCATCGATGCGCCCTGCCCTCCAAACAGTATGGGAGCCTTTCAGCTCGTACTGCTCACACTCCGAGATTTTCACGGCACCTCCACCATCGTGTGAGCTGCTCCCAGCTCCGAAAAGCGAGGCCGACTTACTTCAAATTAGCTTTCAACACCATCAAGTAAACTATGGGCCCATTGAGTGGATACTCTGATCATAGGTGGGAAATACCTTCCGGAAGCGATAAAACGAGACGAGCAGCTGACCCTTAAGCACTAAGTAAGCTTGTTTCTTCAGAATAAGGGGTAAGCTTCATAGCCTTCTTTAAGCTATATTTATTATTTCTAAGGGTTCAAAGAAAATACTAACTAAGTATAAAGGATATCACAAAGAATAAAGAATCAAAGGCTGGGAATTAAGAATTGAGAAGTGGGTGCCTAATCAGTCGTTAGCTTATCCATCTCCGGGCTTCTTCCGCTTTAGCTGTGAGTCCTTATCCTTTACTTTATTCTCCGACCCGAACAATAAATCTAAGCCTACGGCACGCGAAGGAATGTTTCCATGAATCATATGTGGAGGACACGAACAAACAGGGGGATATTGATTGGCTTACTCTGTCTGGGGAAGGGGAGCTCGATACGATCTAGAAATATAAGATAGTGTTGTTCCATAAGTGTTTGCCTTGCTCTTGGTTTACCCTCCGAAGTCAGAAAAGAGACATTCAATTCTTTGATAAGGTAGCTTGCTTACTTAGAGTTTAGTGCTCTCACGCTTTCGAATCCCCGGAGTCTAGAGGTCCCAGCGTATACTTACTTTCTTGACGTACACTACACAAGTCGAGCCAGAGAGAATACGATGCAGGTCAGGTCATTAAGGTTTTCTTTCAGGCGCATTCCTCTTCCCATCGCAAGCCTCTTTTCTTTATTCGAGCTAGTCAGTCTGCTAAGGTGAATGAAACAAAAGTCCGTCAGTTGCCGAAGAAGGATCAGCTTAAAGCCAGTTAACCAAGACTGTTCGAAAAGTGCTTTCTTTAGATGGCAGTTGATAACCCCAGAGAAGAGAGTTGAATTCAAATTGATCAGCTAAGCCAATATTTGAAAGTTCTCTTTGGAGTTTACTTAACATCAAGAGTTCTCGGTTCAGAAATCTACTGCCAGAGGTCTTGTGTCCTTCTTCCATGGCATGGAGAGCTTCTTTACTCGGGATTCCTTTCGTTTATTTCGACAAGATGGCGGACACAATAGACTGACTCTGGGTGCAGCTCTGGTTTCAGGTATGGGTTGTTAAATTTGATGAGATCTTTAGGTTACAAGTGCGAAGGGAGCTCTAACCTAGTATACGCAGCGAGTAAGGCTTTCGGTTCACACAGTGGGACTCAAGATATTTCTTATAAAGCTTCTTTGGAATTGGAAAGAGACTAGCTTGTTGAGTTCATCGATTGGTATAAAGAATAAAGAGAAAAGATGTTGTGTTGATTAGCTTACCGGACTTTCAGCAATGGTTGACAGAATCTCTATTAAAGAGTAGGCCTTAGGTTAGGTAGTCTCGCTCTCCATTGACTTCCTTATATGTGAGCTAACTAAATTCATCCATTGTCTTAGGATAGTCGGGTCGAGTAATTAGGTATGGGATTTACTCATACTACGCGCTTTCAGTCTGGAGTACGTCACTTCTAAAGCAAAAGCTTACTAAGCCTAATCACTAGTGAATGAAGTCTCAGTTTTCTATCGATCGAAGAATGGCATGCCATTTGAGTTATGGCTTTCGGGGTCCCCCTTAAATTAAATCCTTGTTGGATTTCACCTCTCTTTCTTTCGCCGGTGCTTGGAAGCCTCATGGATTAAGAAGTATGCCACCTTCATGTCGGCAGATGAGGAACAAGCCGTCGCTACCTGTCAAGAGAGTTACACGGGGCGGTGAGGTGCGAAGCTCGACGAGTTAAGTAGCTCATCAATACAATATTGTTATGATCTGACCGTTATGGAATCCTAACAGTCAATGTTGTTGTCAGTGTCGTGTTATGGGCAATACCGTCTGATTGGCTTTCCATGTCATGTTTCTGTCTCAGGCAGGACAATAAGAGAAGAGAGACCTATTGTCGATCAACTCCGTTATTGCTTCCAGGTATGAGGGAAGGTTTACTATTCTTTATAGTAGTTAGAGATTGACATCTGTAACAAGCAAGGGATGTGATTCGGGATCTCCTTATCGGTCTAACAGCGGACAAAGCATTTCCTTCTTGCTGACGCTTGAACGAGATCTTCTATCGGTTCCAACCTATTCCAGGAATCAGCTCTTGCGCCAGACGAGACTCGGCTCTTTCCGTGGGAGTCAAGTAGTAAGCTCGGGCCTTTCGATCCTCGATAAGAGGTCAACTCAACAATCTCAAGAACTCAACAATCTCTTTTCTTCGAAGAGAACTCTCTCAAGAACACTCTGTTCACTCTAGCTTATGTGCTTGTTGCTTGAATTCAAGTAATTCAAAACAAGTACTGAATTCAGTTATGAATTCACTGCAATGACTCTGGTCTTATGGATTATGCGATCGGCCTATCGAGAACAAGACCGACAATCTCCGATTAAGAACTCTTAGATTACATCACTCTTCGGAACTTGATAGAACCTATCTTCCTTTCTTTTGGATCTGACTCACCAGACTCAATCACACTCTTTGCATGTTTTGGATGATTCAAGGCTACTCATAAGGTGGTACCGGACACACTCCTAGTAACAAGGGCTAGCTAGGAATAAGGTCAGTAGTCTATGCCGTTGCGGGTCTCCTCCTTACGCTTATAACGATAAACGATCATGAACATGAATAAGAACTCATCAAGAGAGTGGCCGAGGTTGATACTATCTGTTTCACCGTTTAGTAACACTGACGATCTTCTTGGACTGGCCCCCTTCGCATGACCTCTCATATACATATATAACTAATAAGTGGTATACTGGTTAAGTCGAAAGAATCTCAAGAATAAGTCCGTGCTACTCTAAGGCCTCTTTCCTCCTCCCTCTGGACACTGTTGCCCATGCATAATATATGGGACGGTTTAGCCCCGACTTCCATAGGTCCTTGTTTTAACACTCCTAATGAGAATGAATTGATGTCCTTGCGCGGGAAGACCGCTCCACATTGGTTATACCTCTAGAAAAGATCATCATCGAGAAGACAACCCCTGATTGATGATTCCAGAGACTCTACTAAGATAAAGAGATACATGAAAGGACTTATTTAGATAGTAAGAAGAAAGTCTCAAATGGTTGAAACACTTCCCCCGAGACCTGCCTGATTATTTTATAGCGAGAGTACTGCCAGTCGCATCAATGGATAATGTGCGCTTCGATCCGATGTTTTACGCCAAGAAGTGATCTCATTCTGCAGTCCGGTTAAAGATCTCACTCGTGATAAGATACTGTCCACAAACTTGCCATAAGGGTTTCCAGTGATATCGTTTCACAGAATGATCTCTGTTCTGTAGACTGGACTTGCTAAATCCTTCCAGTTGATTCTAATTCGATGATTACAGGCCCTTGAGATTGTTTTAATGAGGACTTTTTCATCAGTGCAAGGCATTCTCGAAGAGTGGAACTCAATAAATAAGTATTGGATTAGCACTTGGTGTTGAGGGGGAGAAAACAGCTCTCTCGCTCTTCTACTTGAATTTATATACTAAGTAAAGGTCGGAACTGGCTTTATTAAGACTGAAGAATTGATCTTCGAAGTTAGAAGGAGAGACTAAGTGGTTTGCTTCCGTTCCAATGCACCCAGGGAACCTCGAAACAGTGTTCACTCGAAGATAAAGTTTCCGAAGGAAAAGAACTAGAACTCCGAAGTTGAGGTTCGTAACTGTGGAATGGTCGGCAAAGAAGGCGCTCAATTGTCCGAGTAGATGAACTGCAAGATAAGCTGCGGGAGATTCCACTAACCAAAACAAGATAAGGAAATAATCAAAGAAGGAGATGCTTGACTAATGGAATTTTTTAACAACCAGAAAGCTTCGTAACTAACCAGAAGGAGAGATTGGAACCCAGCTTGAGTCAAGAAGCCTTACTTAACTATATTGAATACAGCTTTCATAGGCCTTTCTCTATTCTCTGGAAAGAAGTGGGATAGCTAACTACGGACTATTCGGTACGGAAAAGACACCCTACCTTTATTTACTTTAAGGAACAGGAAAGAGTATTATCAAAGAGAATTACATCCCTGATCTAGCGCGACTTTCATTCAACATGGGTAAAGGAGACGGAAAGAACGAAAAAACCCTGCTTACTTAGATTGTTCGAAGTGGCTCGTTAAACAGACTGATCTCTAGTATAGATTGAATACCGCGTACTACTCTTCTTCTCTGTCCAATACTCTTCTTCAGTACGTGGGGAACTCTCTAGCAACATTGACAACGAAGACTCTATTCCCTTACTCTCTATTAGCTCCTATTCCGAGGGAGGAAACGGCATTGACAACTCGCTTAGCTGCCTGACTCTTAGCTACGTCTTTCTACTGGCTGGATGGAAAGGATAAAGGAAATAAGGTCTCTTCGCGGAAAGAGTTCACTATCTGACGAGGCTCTTAGTGCTACGACTCCGATCTTAAACAGGCTAAGGAAGGTGTACCACTCTCAATCAGGGTCAAAGAAAGGGCCTAACGAACTGAAAGTAATGCCCGTAGAGCAGTCCCCAGATCTTAAACGAGCTTCTTCTCTGATATCATACAGAGGTGCCAGTATTTGCATAGAGACTCAGATCTCTTAGTGAGAGTGGCTGCCATATACTTTCATTCAGGGCTCGCTTCATTCTCTTCATCCTAATCTGTCCTTCCTCTTCGGAAAGAGACCAGCTACTCACGAAATGGAAGAAGACAGTCTAAAGGCAATCCAGACTAATCGATCGGAGGTGAAGCAACCTGATCTGATTCATGAAAAGCTCTTGGTCCAATTCCGGGCACTGTACTAACTTCTCTGATTCAATACTCTATGCCCAATATCAAGAATTGGCTTTCAACGATTGGTTGTTTTTCTGGAGTGCGTAGCTTGACTCTGACTAGGCTTCTTCCTTGCATCCCCTTTTCGTGCTTAGTATCATAAATTAATAAGAACTCTACTACCCTGCGCCTCTCGAGAGACTCAGTTCACTTGAAAGTTGTTTGGGTTGAATCGATAGAGAACCTCCTGTGAATGAATTAAGATCGCCTACCTAATTCGTCAGGGGACCCAGTAAATCCTGCAGGAATCTTTTGCTTTCTCGATCGACATCTTGCCAAACGGAATCCCTGGCGTAATCTAATGGACGCTTTACCCCTTCATTACCGGCCGATAGTTCCAAGTGCGTCAGAAGCAAGCAGATTGTTCTCCGGAGGCTTGCTCGCCATAATGGATTCAGGATTGCAAATGGAGTCAGAGTGACTTTATCTCGAACATGTAGGAGTTTTCCGGTCATACCAAGCGATCTCTTCCATAGTGTTCAAAAATGGGCTTCAAGAGTCAGTCAACAAATCAATGAAGAATATCAACTGATTCAAAACGAGGAGTTGAATACCGGGATTGGATCTATTCCTTTCTTTAATGTGGGTAGAGTCTAGGGAATGAATCCGCCGACAGACTATCCATTCAAGTGTTCTATTGCTATTCATCTCTCCCCCCAAAACCCATTATCGACTTGGCACCTTTCGCTAGTCATCTCCAATCTCATTGGAAACTATCCGGTCGGGGACTCCCTCGTAGCTACCCTAGAATAAAAGAAAAGAGTTTTCTTCTTCCTCTCTGTGAAGTGTTGTAAGAGAACCTCGAAAAGGGTTATTAAATATTCATCTGTCTAGCTCTGTATGGGTTTCCAAAGTACTTCAGTGACGGTAGCGATCTTTTACTCAACTGAATGTCCGGCTTGCGGGTCCATTAAGCTTATTACCGTGTAGCGGTGCTTTGGTGGTTCCAAGAGAGATCCTATGCAGTGTCTCCGACCTATTGATCTTTGTCTTCCTAGTTCGTTAACGGATGTCATTTCCCTTCAGCCTCACTTTGGATCGCAACTCTCAGACTGCTTTAAGAATTGATTAGGACTTTATTCTTATCTCAATAGATTGTTACCGGTCCTTCATAGTCTCTAAATTCCGATAAAGAGCGGTTATTGCCATTCTTGCTTCTAGTCGAGGTGAAAGCTTTTGTGAGTTGAGTCGTACCCAAACGATCGAGTCAAGCCTTGCATCAGACACTAAAAGAGAGTGATGGCTTTTGTCTCTTTTATACCTATTATTGAGACCTAGCCTCGGGTCACTTACTTGATATTCTTAATTAGGGACGGTAGTTCAAGTGCCACGCTCCTAGTCCAACCAAATACGACTCGCACCCAACTCCAGGCTAATCCGACCTAAGCAACAAACAATAAAGCTTGACGTTCGGCCTCCAAGCTAAAGCACCAAGTGAAGGCTTTGACTTTTGCAGGCTAGTTGCGTGGATCACTCACGTTCTTCCATGAGATAAAGGGTTCGGGAAATGGGTTAGGATTTTAAAGAGATCATATTACTACATGCCTGGGTCTTGCTGTTTAAGGGCTATTTCCTATACACGGAGGTGGGATTCAGAGTAAGGCGTCATATGCACCTGGACGACGGATGCGGAGCCTCACTCAACAAGGAACTGTACTGGGCGCGATCTTCATCGAGTAGAACGACTTATAAGGAACCCGATACGATTAGGTGAACCCATTCTTCACAGTGGGCGGACTAGACAGAGCTGCTGAAAGAGCTGACAGGTAAGAATCCGAAAGAAAGTGAATCATCAACTCATTTGTAAGAAGCCGCTCATGCAACGGTTTGTGAAGTTCTTGTTTTAGTCCTATCAAGTCATTCCACTCAGTCATTCAATATACCCTCGCAACAGTCTTAACAAGACTCATCGTCCTGGTCTGCACAGCAAAAGGGAGGGGGGGGAACGAAAGAAGAGACTGCGAAAGAGTAGTTGAGAGTTAAGAGCTTGCCGACGTCAGTGTTTATCCGTCGGGTTATACTGTTATTTAAATAACAGAGAATAGAAACAAAGAGAAATCGTTAAGCACGAAGAAAAGCTTGACATTCCATCTTTGAAAAAAGCGTCAGGCCCAAAGAGCTTACAGTAGTGCCTTGCGTTGCGAGGTCGTAGAGCCGGTAACCTCGTTGCCTAAGAAGATCGCGAAATGCTTGTTTTTCTTTGACTTACTCTGAAGACTCTGTTAACGCTAGTGAAGCATAATGCTTCATGAAGCGTTACGACATGTTCTATTCGTTGAACTTGAGGTTTTTTTGACAGGCTTCTCCTAATTTGGTCAACAACCAACTCCCCGAAGCATTCTAGGCTTACGCGCCCTCCGTCCCGCACAAGAGAATATGGGACCAAGTAAGAGAAAATGGTTCGAAGAGGCTATATAGCTTCGTCGAATGGTTTTCTCGTTAGACGGAACAACTCTCACTCCTGGTGGGCTATGGGCTCTGGACTTCCCTAAAGAGATTACTCTAATTATATATTAAGTCTCATTAAGGACAAAACACGCCGTGAGGAAATATTGACCCCCAATCTTAATTAATTAATTCAGTAATTTACGGTCTAATTACTCATTTTCTTAGAGTTGTCTATCTCTCTCTCTATCTCTTGAGATCTCAAGAGTCTCTTCTCTCTTTATGAGTAAAGAGATGATCTAACCGAAAGAATAATCTGTGATCTACACCTTCGGCTTGCTTGCTTGGCTTAAGTGCACTCAGGTGAGCCAACAAGTTGAACCAATAGGCTCTGAACACCTTACCCAATTCAACTTCTTTACCCGGAGCATAACCTGAGAAAACCGGTTTATTCATCTGCGCACCCGGAACGAACAGGGGATCAGGAATCTCATATGAAGTGTTCTAGGAAGAGAAGATCAGGAATCTTGAATTTTCATCTCTTAGTTGAGTACTGACTGTGGAATACTAAGAAGATCGAAACCCTCACAAAGAGTCTCAAGACAAAAGAAATGGACACTCCGACCTATACTGACTAGAAGATCGAATCGGGAATGGGTTAACTAAGAATGCGGGACACGACATAACATAGGCATTGCGACTTCCAACAATGGACTAGAAAGGATATGTACACCGATATTGATTTCCGATTTTACGAACTGGACTCGGAGGTTACCCAATCACAGATGATAACCCTAATAAATAAACTAACCAAATTAAAAGCTTGCAAGGATGGAAGGCTTGGGCACAACACTAACAGACTAGAAGGAGTTTCCACAGTCTCAAAAGGAACGGAACGGAAAGAGTAGAGGTAGAGTAGGCATCTATCGTCTTCACGGAATTTGGTTAGACTATGCCGAAAGAGAGCCGAACTGTTTAGTAGGGATCGGAAAGGTGTGACTGCATAATTCCTTCTGTACTGACAATCAGGCTACTGAGGGAGAATAATCGATTAACTCAGGAGCACCACCTTAAAGAATCTTTTATTAATCTATTCTGTGTCCCACGCCCATTCTTTTCTTTTCTTCCTCAGCAAGAAGTAAATGCTAACTAAATAAGGAGATCAGATCAAGACTTGGTTTGTAGAGTCCCATAGGATTGGTTTTCTTCTTCTTCTCCTGCGGGTTATTACTTATATTTACGACACGGGGAATTGATCGAGTGCGCGCTTTCCTTTTAAATGGAACAAAAGCTCAAGATTTCGGGTAGATCAGAGACATGGGGCCACTATAAGGTTCAAAACTCCCGATGCTACATGAATTTTATTAGCTGTCGAATGAGACTACTCATCTGTATGTAGGCTGGAAAAGGGAACTCATCAAGATGTTGGTTCCGCGTATCACGTTTTTCAACAAGAATATTGGACGACTTCTTTTCTTTGTATATACCACTCTTTCACTGGACTTAGAAGACGGTTTTCATCATTGACCGGTAACTCTCCATTTTCAAAGCCTAATTTCATTCCACTATCGTGTCAGTAGTACTAGTACTGTACAGAAAAGGATGGTTAGGTTGCTCTGGATAGGCACTCTGAGTCAGCTGGGCACCTTCTTTCGTGGGACTGATGACTTTCTTGTTGATGCAACAAGTAACTGAACTGCCTTACAGATAGATAGCCCGCAACCACCATTATCTCGGGGCACGAGAGTAGCTGAGAGAACGGAACGAGAAGGTAGGCCGAGTCGGTTTGATATAGTATATCAGAGCAGTTAGTTCACCAAAGAAGAGAAGACAACATCTCATAAGAGCCTTTAGGGACTTCCCGCCGTAGAGCACTCTATACTTTATTGTGTTTTATGAGACATGACTGGTGAAGTCCATCAAATTATTGGTAAAGAATCAAAGTGAGGGCTGTCGCTATGAGTGCTACGGATGGTCTAATGAGAGGAGAATGGAAGTGATTTTGGACACAGGTCTCTACTCTCAGTGTTCCGGTCCACTCTTTTCGATGCTGTTGCTGTGAATGGGTTTGTTTTCATCTACTCACTTGGAAGACTAGTGCCACAGCCAAGATTGTTGCTTCTTGAATCGAATGGGCTGTTTACTCATTTCACCAAAGAGTCGTCATCTCTCTTAGTCCTCGCAAGGTCAATCAAAGAAATCCTATCATCTTTTTTCGAGTCATGCCCGGAATGATCACTGTTGCCCCGGAGATGATCTCCAAGACAGAAAAGAGTGACGGATTGCCGACGAGCCTCTGTAAGATGACTAAGAGAAGCTCAATCGAACAGACCTATAATTAATCCTGAGAATGGGGTGAGCAACAGGCGAAAGAGATCAACGAGCTATAAGATAAGTAAGATATTAGACAAGAAAGGCATCTCTCCTATAACCCCCGAAGGCAACACCATGCAAAAAAGAAAGCATCGAATTCAAACAACAATTGTCAATTGATATCCTTTCGATAGGTCCGACTCAAAACACTAAGAAGGGTAAGAACTCCAGACAGAGCGCTGACAAGAAAGCAACAATAAAAATAAGAAGAGTGAGTTCGCAGCACATGACCGGAAGGCAACCAGAGTCAGGAGTCAGAGGATCCATAGTACCTACCACCCCACGGACTGCATATCATTGGTTTCACCAATTCATTGACATTCAGACAGACAGCGGGAAGGGCGAACACTCAGTCCTCGTCCTCGTCCTCGTCCTCGTCCTCCGGCAGCACACGTCGTGGGAAGTCACATCATTAGAGGAGTTATGCGAGCCTGATTCTACAATGTTTCTTGCGCACCGTGATCGCACAATAAATAGTAGGAAGAGCATCGCTTGGGGGATTGACTTCGGGTTTGTTGGGATCTTTCTGGGAGTTCAATCCAAATGCGAAGAAGCATGGAGACAAGGCCTTGATTTGAAATTGGAATGAAATTCCGAATCTCAGAGCTTTGTCTACGAACAAGGAAGCTCTCATCTCAGTCATGCACCGGAAATCCAATCAGGAGTTCGATCCGAAAGCATGCTTCCACGCAGAACAGAAGGATGATGGATAAGTGGTGTTTCCAGGGCCTGACTAGTGACTGAGTAACGCGTAAGAACCTCCAGCCTAATGACTAAACCGTAGGATCAACAGAAATCCGTGAGGGTAGTAGGTCGATGAGCTTGAGTTGAATAGCTCGCCTCGCTTCCGATGTGATCTCCCACACATTGTGAAGTCGGATAGGCTTGTTGGGTATCCAGAAGACCCCGCAAGCAAAACTCTGAATGCTGAGTCGCATAATTACTGCTCTTCGTTAAGGTCCGGTGTACTTTATTACAGGAGTGAAGTTACCATTCCCAACCCTTGTGACTATCTGACACCTGACAATCTTTGATTTATGCATGCTTCAGTACCACTTGCCGGGAAGTAAAGACCAGAAAAAGCGATCCAGAAGAGACCATCCCACTCTGCAGTGCAGTCAGATCCCCCAGCGTATCGACCGGAAGATCTTTAGTGATATAGAGTCTACAGCTCAGCTCGAGTAGTCAACGATTCATTCCCCTCGCATATACCCCTTATAAGAAGATTGCAACTGCCCTTGACATCCATCTTACTTAACTACTTACCCACTTATGTAGTATAGGAGGATCTGCTTGTGTTGAGATTGAACGAACAGAGAAGCCTCATCAAGTGCACTCTTAAGATTCTTATTCACAGTAAGAAGAGCTGGCTCGATGGAAGAGTAATCCTGGCTCTAAATCACTTCAGAGTAAGACAATATGGATATGGATAGTAAGGTCATTCTTCCAGTGTTTAGCCTATAGGGGGAGGACGAATGGATACCTATAAATATAGAAAGACTGAGCCTTAGCATGCAGAGAATAAGGAAGAAGGGGGAACGCTTTCATCCATCACAAGAAAGCTCTATGGCTAGGCTTTTTACTGGAATGGAATATCGATTTCAGGCAAAGAAGGACGCGGGAGTAAGAGAATGGGATTGGCTTACCGACCGAAGAAATTCTTATTCAAGAGCTACGATCCACCCATCAAGAGATAAGACCTAAACCTTCCTACAAGAGATTCATAGACCCTTAGTTAACCCTTAGTTCCGTTCCTTAGATTAGACAATTCCTAGTGCTGTAAAGGCTAGAGAGGCACAAGAACTTCTTACTCAACAAGTTAAGGATAGGATAAGAGAGATGCCTATCGGGAAAGCTTAATTAAGAATCTGCTCTACACGAATTCCCATCAGCTGCTTTTGATTTCGAATAGGTGGGCTTTCTTTTGCTTGAGTGACCCTTTCGGATTCTTTTGAAAAAAGGTAAAAGGGTAAGGTAGAAGGAGTGGAATGAGAAATGGAACGACTACAAGCCTGCATAAACTGAAAAGGAAGTGAAGTGACAATGCAATGGAGAAGATCAAAACCGTTTTCGAGGGGCAAGCAAGGGCGATAAAGTCTAAAACAGAGAGACTCATCGATACGATAGGTTGATTTTTACGCTTACCAGTCATTCTTTCTAGGCATAAAGACTCATCTTTTTTAATTGAAGACTCCTCCTATAGGCTATAGGCTGGTTTTTCAAATACGAATAAGCGCGGGTCAAGTAGAAGTAACTCCAGTATCCAGTGTGAAGCCACGAACAGGCTAATTGCCTTCACTAAAGTAAAAGCACTCAAATCAAACGAAGAACTAGACTATTGCCAGCTGCTATCTCATGCACTCAATCAAACACTTTCTTTATAGTCGTGAAAGTAGAAGTAGACCGCGGGCGCAAGGGTTTAGAAAAAGAACACAAAGAACTCGCTTCGGATATGATTGAGTCTTCAGAGATGTTTTTGTTATTCCCAAAGAAAAAGAATGAGAGAGCTCGGTAACGGTAATTGCTTCTTCCAAAACACGCCATTCGTTCATTCAGCTCGCAACGATTAATTACTCGGGTGAAAAAACTTAGACATTCCGTATTATGAAACCAAGACTCTTGCTGTTCTTTGACGTACAATAATTTCGTCTCTGTTTGTTATGGATCTGCGCACCCCGATAAACAAACCTTTATGAATCTTAGTAACACCAAAGAGAGATACAGATACGGCTCTTTGCACTCTAGTTAGCTCAGACCAAATATCCGGGCCAGGGAATAATATCTTGTGTTATATGCTTTCCAACCGACAACTCTCTTTTCTCAGTTCCATGGATGGATTTGTTGAATATCAAACGAACGCCTCTCACACCCGTTCCACTTGTTTTGTTAGTCCACTGTGTTATCTCATTAGAGAATTAGATCCTCTTTCTTCCATATCGACATAAATGTGAAAAAGGTTCGGTCTCGTAAAGGATTTACCCACATATGCAATGGCCATGAACAGTTCCGGAAATCTGATTCTGATTCTTACATAATCAACTAGAACAAATTAGAACAACTTGATTTGTTTGGGTGGCAGCCTCACATCAAGGTGACAGGATTCGAACCTATGGCTATTACCCAAAACCGATGCGCTGACTACACCTCACCCCCTCGATGAACACTCGAACCGAACTCTCATCTCCTTTATGGGCACACGCGAGAACCAATCCGAGTAATCCGGGCCAAAACAATAAAAATCAAAGCCGTATCTCTAGTGCACGCACCTTTTGCTCACTTGAATTTCATGTCCCGTCTCTTCTACGTGTCCTGACCGCTTAGAAGTGGATTCGAACCACTGACACAAGGATTTTCAGTCCTTTCTTTGCTCTAACCTGCTGAGCTACCTGAACCACTAAAGTCTGTTTTCTTCATCGAATAGGCCCTTATACAACTAGTAACGAGTATAATAAGGGCTTTAGAGCTACTATGACTAGTTAGAAATAGAGGCAGGGCTTTTTTCGCTTGTTCGTCTCTTCGAGCAGCTCTTTCAAGCCACCTAACCTACTCAAGAACCCAGACCCAGGGACGACTACTGTAGCTTCTAGTATAGAATAAAGAAGGAAGGGAAGAGAATAGGTAAACAAAAACAACGCGCAACGGGCTCTCCGCGAGTCACTTAGTATTTCCGGACCAGGTTCTCACTCATGTAATTTCCCGCTCGAATAACTAATTAAAGGCTTTCATTTCAAATCATCTCTCCTTTTGATTGGCCTTAACATCTCCTATGCTGGGAAAGGATGTGACAAAGAGAAAGCTCGGAGAATATCCTAATTAATATAGAGAAAGAGAAATGGTAACAATCCCTATCCTTGTATCATTTTCCTTAACTCTCGCTTTGACAAATAAAGATTTTAATAAAAGAGAGTCTCCAAAGGCTTACCGGGTTGGTTGATGTCAGAATAGGGCCAAAGGATCTAAATTAAAATGATAAGGGTATCCCAATGAGAGACAGAGACGGACCGTCCTCGCACGGTCATCAAGTAGGGAAGCGTTCATTGCTTTTTGACTTTATTAGATTCGGACCCAGATCGATCGGTGTGAATTGGCATGTTCTGTTCCTCCCTTGTTTTGCCCGTGATGAATAGGACCTTCGAATGCGATAGATACCGAATCATGTCTCCCGCGGTTGGAAACAATCTATCGTATGTCCTTCCCGGGGTAGTCAAGGTAAAAGCAAATCACTTTTGCTGCCTTCTCCTCCGGTCTCATTCGAATTTTGATGGTCTCCACTTCTCTTCCGTCATTCTATAAATCTTTATATTGAAGGTGGTAAACATGCAAAGAGTGTGATTGAGTCTGGTGAGTCAGATCAGGTTCTATCAAGTTCCGAAGAGTGATGTAATCTAAGAGTTCTTAATCGGAGATTCCTAGTCTCAACAAGCGGTAATTAATTGCTGGTAATCTTGTTCCTTGTTCACCGCTATACTTTATACTGACTATCAATGCTGCACATTCGCCATGTCCCATCTTGCAGTTATGGTGTTATGGGCCTAAAAAAAGAAGGAGTTGTCGAAGCCTAAACAAGTTGGACTGCAGAAAGAGCCACCATCTCCCAACAGTGAAGCTATAGACAGTTAGCTCCACACCAACCCTACAACAGGTCCCTGATGAATCCGATCCAGTCTCGCTTCCCCTTGTAGTTGAGCTCTTGACAACAGATCCGAGGGTGTTAGAAGAATGGATATGGAGTAAAAGGATTCGAACCTTTGCATGCCGGTACCAAAAACCGATGCCTTACCACTTGGCTATACTCCAGACGTTTAAACCGAACGCGGGGCATGTCCTTGTTTTCGTTGACGGTCTAACGGGGCCCGGCAAAAGCAAATCACTTTTTTTTTCAATGGCATCTCCTTTCTTCCTTTGGGGCCGGAGGAGCAAAAAGCGTGTAGCAACCCCTCACTCTAGAATAATGCTACATGAACCCCGTCCTGACTATCTGAGGACAACAAGGGGATCAGAGACATGAGCTGAAGAAACTGACCCTTACTGTCATACAGCAATTGGCAAAACGAAAATCCCAATAAATACGGTCTGAGAGAAATGTTTATGTCACCAAAACAAAGCCAAATTCATGTTCATGAATAGAGTTATATATTTTGAATATCAAAGAAGATTAAGTCATAAGGGATGATTCTTCCACGTGCCCCATGATTTAAGATTTGGTTATTCTTTGTATTACCTTATACCCAATTAAATGGAATATAAATCTCTTCTAAAATTCTGAATAGAGAAGTAATTCATAATCATCGTTGTGTTAGGATTGATCTCAACCAACTCTCATTCTGCAATCTACTTTGGACCCATAACACTTCTTTAGAAAGACAAGACAGCCGATTAGATTAGAAATGTCCCTGCTTCTTCGGGGATAGATATGCCCTCAGCGAGAGTAGGGTGTTGACTCGTTCCGATAAGACAAAAGAAAGGAAAAACAGTTGCAATGACTCAGTAACGAAGAGAGTGGAAAAATTCCATTTACTCTTTATTTTCTTTTTTAACTTAATCTTAAAGAAATCTATCTCATATCTATCGTGTATCAAATTTATGGTACATCCTCACAACAAAATTGAAGAATCTGAGAAAGACTTCCCATTGGTGGCAAATGGTTATCCATTAAGGCAGGGAAACCCCCAGTGTTTTAAACAGAAAGATTCTGACCTTACAAGTAGGAACGGACTAACTAACCGGGTCAGCTAACCAGCAAATCCTCGTACTTAAATATCGTTACTGTATAGTTGAGTTCGATTTCGTTGTGAAAGATCTATTACTAGATAACTCACGGAGAGCCACAAGGGGTGTGAACTGTACAATAGCATTTAATTAAAAGAAAAGGCATTACAGCTTCATCAGAGGCAGGTGCCGGGTCAGGAAGTAATACTGAATGATTGACTGGGGATGGCACTCCATCACGAATAAGAGAGTCTTCGGGTTGGATAAGAGTAACTCCTGTGTCTGGCTTTCAAGACAAGACAGATTGGATGCACTACTCCATCTGGAAAGTACCCCGTGAAAGAGAATCCTTTATTGTGAAAGGTAAGGACTGAATTCAGTATTCACAGTTTTATGAACAGGTTGCTTACTTTTCCCTAGTTAGTGCTTGTGCTAAGGAAGGTAAAATCCAATAGAAACGACGGGACTCTCTGGGTCTTATTCCATCGGATTAGGAAGAGTGCCCTACTACATCACTCCGAATAAACAATACAAGCAAGTATCCTGCCGGCGATATAAGGAGATAGGGAAATAAGATTCAGGATCGTCACTCCGCAGAAGAGATAGTGAACTCGTTTCAATTAACCAGAAGCTTCGACTCTTATGAGCCCTACCATGCCTGCTTACAGAAGCCTTTGCCGCATATGACCTTTGACAGATTACCGGACGCTTTCAAATCAATAGGTTCATTGGGACCACCCTCTTTATTCTTTGCTCTTGTTAAACCTTGTTACTAAAGCCATACTATCGCTATCGAACTATAAGATGAAGCAAGAGTGTCGGTGTACTTTATAATCCTCAACTCGCTTTTGTTCAATTATAAAAACCACTTTAATGGAGATTTAGAGCATCATTCAAGTAAATACATATTAATATCGTAAAAACATAAGCTTGTAATATAGCTACACCTAATTCCAGACCGGTTAATGCAAGAACTATAAATAAAGGACCGAGATCTCCTATAACAAAATAGATATCATTCATACAGAGCATAGTCCAAGCGAACCCACTTAAAATCTTGACTAAACTATGACCGGCCATCATATTAGCAAATAAACGTATTCCTAAGCTTAATGCGCGAAAACAATAAGAAATTAGCTCAAGAAGTACTAAAAAAGGTGCTAACGGCAGTGGAACTCCTGCGGGTAATAAGAAGCTTAAAAAATGAAGCCCATTTATTTGAAATCCCACTATAGTAATGCCAATAAAAATAGAAAATGAGAGACCCAAAGTAATGATAAAATGACTTGTAACTGTGAAGCTATAAGGTATCATCCCCTGAAGATTACAAAATAACAAAAAAGTCAAAGTGACCAAGATTAAAGGGAAAAACTTTTGTTTAACATTTACGGAAAGACCACCTATTTGTTCGTTTACCAGGTTCAGCACGAAATCATAAATAAGCTCTACCAAGGATTGCCAAGCATTTGGGACTAAGTTTCCTCCGTTTTTAGTAACAAAATGAACCAGAAGTAGGACCAAACTGAGAGTTAACAGCATAAACAAAGATGAATTTGTGAATGAGAAATACAAGGTTCCTATCTTCAGAGGAATCAATGGGAGAATGGCAAATTGCTCAAGTGGGGATGCCCCCACGAGATTCATCAGAGCTTCTCTACAGGCTTCCCCGGATACTCCGTTTTGGGTCACATCCACAATGGACTCCAAAGGGATCTTGTTGCTTTCCCCATGTATAGCTTCGGCCAGAATCTGGGCTTCAGGATCTTCTTGCGTCAACGCCAACTCCAAATTCTCATCGCGTCTCGCACATTGCTCTACACGCTCATCGTTCGGATTAAGACCGGGATGATCCTCAAAAATACCATAAGCATCCTGAGTACCGGCTTGACCACTCGAAAAGTCACTATCCGTTCTATTCGCCGATGTATCACTTGATTGAATAGAGTCAAAGAGTCGTCGCATCTGAATTATGACAATTCAATTCCCTCCGTCAACAAGCCAGAATAGTGAAGAATTTTAATTAGAGTTGGTTGTTGACCAACGAAACAAACGGGAAACGATGCATATGGGAGAAAGACACTACACTCTCTACCGGGCCGGCCATTCTCTTCTCTTGGACAGATAGGCTTCGTTTGAGTTAGACAATATGCAGGTTATCTCGACTGTCAACCACTAAAGAGAAGCAAGCATTATCAGTCTCCTCATCCCGGAAAAGAATGACCAGATGTGTATGAGGAGGAGGGAAACCTCCTATTGTACTAGCCGGATATTCCATAAGCTTAAGCTTAAGCTTATTAGTTATTAGCCACTCGTTCACAAGATGTGTCTGAACATTGGTTAGTCATGCACCTGGACAGAATGGACTTGATTATTCACCTTTGCCTATAGTATAATTGAAGTTCCGGGCCTACGACCTTAAACCACACACTGAAGAGTAAAGCATAATCCATTATTCGTATAAGTCTTGAAAAGACGCATGACTTGTTGCATGTCTGCTATAAAGACGGGTTGCATTCAGGTTGCTAAGTCAGAGATAAGAATAAAATAAGTGAAGGGTTCATTCTTACTTACTTACAAGCATAAAGTTCCATGAATTGATCGGCATTAACTTCTTTCGGAAATGAGCTGCACACTGGACATTCAAGATCACTGCCGGCACGTCTATCGGCTAATGCAAAATTATCTATTTGATACTTTCTCCTAATCAATATAATCATCTCGTATCTAGAGTGTGCAGGCGTGGCAAGGAACAAACACAACCCCAGAGCTTGACTCGCCCTTGATTCCACTCGTGTTCTGCCTTTCTTCGCTGTCTGTGTTGGTGGTATCTCCTCCGGTTCGATTAATTAGGAATGAGTATGCCGCAATAAGTCTCTGGTTTCGACCAATTCATCACCATCTTGCCCGCTTCCAATTGACTGGCTATTAGATAAGTGTTGACCTAATCCCCTGATTTGAGTTGGGCTCGGATCCCGAACCGTACGTGAGCTGCCTCTTACGGCTCTTCCTAAGAACTTGTTGAAGCCTTTATCCGTGATTTAAAGAACACTTGCAATTTATAAATTAACAATACTTAATAACTTTCTCATAGGCTATTAGAGAAAGAGCTTCGTTACTTGACTGAGTCAGAGTCAAGCTGACTTCGCTTCTTATCTTACTTCGTTGAAGACTCTGTTCCTTAGATCGCCTAGTCTACACGTTAGTTAGTACATTCATTCCAGCTCCGAGACTCCGACTTCACTTTGTTTTTGAAAGCTTATTTACATTCAAAAATTAATGACAAACTCATGAGCCACAGGCCAATTCGAGAGTGAATCCATCAACCGGAACAAGACCTAAAGAGTAACTGGTCCTTTTGACTCGGGTGCGTAATCGATTAGTTGAGTTCAGAGTCTCCTCGCATAGATTGTGAGAATCTCGGAAGATCTTCCAGACTGAAGTACCCAACGGTCGGACTGAATGCTTCTCCCTTACCCCGAGTATACAAAAGAAGTGATAATATGGAGCCTAGGCTTCGATGGATCATTACATTAGGCATTCTGTTCATCAAGCAAAGATTCATTACGGACTACAATGGAGAGGAGAAAAGCTTCGTAGACAACACAAGTCGCTTTTCGTTATAATGCCGACTGACTATGAATGAAGTCCACTTAATCAAAGCAGAAGGATAGGGATGAAAGAAGCGATTAGCTAGCTAGAGTATCGAAGATAAGGCACCACTACCCCCCAGAGAGAAGACCAAAAACAAGACAAGGTCTTCGTTCGAGCTGCTCCCCCACATTGTAAGGTCCCAGGTCTCCGAGTCAGCCAGCCTTTTCGAAGAATCCTGCACCCATTATCGGAAGACCATGGCAGGCCTTCCCTTTCCGCCTGAATGGCATGGGCGTTGCCCCGTTCCCCAATCAGATGTTTGGATGTGAGCTATACTCCGCTAGGAGCCAGAACGGGCGTCTGGCCTTGTTTGCCATTTGACCTCTCTTCCCGTGTGACTAGGAATGATCTCAAGGTGGTGAGACATGACAACCTCTCAATTGTCACCGCCAGGCCTATGCGTATACGGTAAGCACCGAGTGTGGTCAGCACCAATCGTGTTCTTCGGGCAACGAAGCTTACACTCATTCACCATGGGTTCATCATCCCCGCTTGGCCTTTTGCTCTTCTAACGTAGTCCATTCGTCAAGGCCCATAATCCGCTCTGGACATCTCTCAGCCATTGGCGGGAGTTTGACCCGCATCCGATCGAAGTTCCATTTGATGACCGGAGAAGAATGAGGTTTCGAGGTCGCTTCGCGCAAGACATTGCTTAGGACCAACGGGTCACACGACAGGTGCACGATCGACTTCTTGGGGTCCATCCTTCGGCTCGCCTCTCTTTTTTCTTCCCTTGGCAGGCAAGCTACCTTGGCTCCGTCTTTGGCTTCGATTCGTTATGCTCATCAGTTCTTCCAACAAGCAAAGCAAACATAAAGTCTCT